ATTCGAATCCCTCAGGCAAAATAAGAACAGCACCCACATTCAACCCTCCTTTTTTTCCATTAGCAAGAACTTGTTTCAATTGCATATCATAAGGAATTCGAAGAACTGCTTCAAATACAGTATCGGGAAGCACAGCTTGGGGAACTTCAATATCCACGGGCTTGCTAGCTAAATGGCAATTGGCACATACAATTCGTCCAGTTGCTTCTCGTGGGTTTTCATAACCCTGCTGCGCAAAAATGGGATATGCATTTGAAATAGATGTCCGAGTTATTACGTATATCATGATCGATACAGAAATCGATCGAGTCATCTGTTCCTTTACCCAAGAAAAAGTATTTCTATTTTCCATGTCCAATCGCGGATCCCTGAATTTCTACAATAAATTAGATAGGTAGCTAAATTAATTTAGTTCCCTATACACGAGTTTGTTGTCATTCTACTGCAACAGTTGTACTGGAATGATGAATACCTTAAGCAGGTAGAAATAGAAAGAAAGAATTTTGCTAAAATGGAAAAGGTCTTTCTTTCTAAAGAAAGATGCTAATTTGATTAATATCAGGAAATGGAATGAATTTATGCTTCACTAATTGAATGATAAATGACTACAAGAGAAGGAGATAGGCGGTTTAAACAAAAAAAGACCCAAAATTTCAAACATGTATCTAGAATTACTGGAAAACTACAAACAAAAATTGTGAAAATTAGCTCATTAGGAGCCCATCCAAGATCGTTGTAGACCCAACGAATTAGTAGTTCCCAACCGCGGGTGGAGTGAAATCCAACAAAAAAATCAGTAACTAAAAGAATAAAAAAAGCTTTTATTGAGTCATTTAAGTTATAGAAGAATTCCTGAACCCAAGAATTCAAAATGACAAGTTCCTCTTTACTCAGAAAAAAAGAACCACTTAGAATAGCTAAACAGATTATATTTGTCGAGAAATGCAAAATTATATGGAGATTATCTTCATTATCCATTTTGACCAATTGTATTATTTCCTTGTGTATTCCTAGAGGAGGCTTTTGTACATGTGTCTTTATTTTCTCTTTTATCATCTCGTCCAAGAGATAAAGTTCTTCGAATTCTATGAATCTTTCTAGAATCCTTTTCTCTTGAATATCAGTTAAGAGAGTTTCGGATTGCCCGGTATTCCACCAATTCTTAATCCAAAGTTCCAGACATTTGTTAAATGAGAAAGAGACCCCCCAGGGCAAAAGTACGATAAATACAAGATATAGTAAAGAAGGCAATGCTTTCTTTTTTTTCATTTTTGATCTGTAAATTCAGTTGTTAATGAACCCGCTTCATTCGCGGACTCTATTTCATTCCCTGACTCTATATGATATTTCTTTTTCTTTGAAGCAAAAACTCTATAGCAAGGTTTGATACCCTGTATCTATTCTTCTTTTTTATATATTAGTGGAATTTAATTGCGTTGGGTTCTTTCTTAGATCTAGATGGAGTGTAATAGTGAAATAGAATAAAAAAAAGACCTTTCAAATGAAAATGGAAGAATAGTCTGCGATATACCTCACTTGGACAAAATAAATTAAAAAAAAATTCTCTTATCCGCATTTGTTCCTTCCTTTAGATAAATACTCAAAAATACCCTTACAATAACAAATCCAATTTCGAAGGGACTTCCTACCCATGTTGAGAAAGCTTTTCTTCTTCCAATTCTTCTTCATTCAATTCAGTTCAAAAAAAAAATACAATTGGTACTCAAAATACTTCAATTGGTACGCGCAAGAAATAGGCCAATTCGGCAGCTTTTTGTTCAATTTCTCGTGGAGTAAAAAACTTATCATCAGTACGAGTCAAGGGAATGACCCCCTGGCCCCGGATTTCCATATAAAGGATACGACGAGGATAAAGACCCTCTTTAACCTGAATTCTAATTGATTGGATATCCCGCATAAGGAATTGAAGGAAGACGCGACGTTTTATTCCAGGGAATCCCCAACGAAAAATGCACACTATTCCCTCTTTTCGATCGAATCGGTCATAACCACTACCTACATTCCACAAAATAGTACACCACAAGTAGGAGCTAATGAATAGGCCTGCAATTCCGTAGAAAGACATCACGAGCCCCTGTGGAAAAAAAAGAATTTGTTGAGATGGAAGTATAGATATAATATTCTTACCAAGATAACTGGAAGCCCCAACCGATAAGAATCCTAGTGAACCTAGAAAAAGAATACAGGCCCAGAAAAAATTACCCCTTTTTCGAGAACCTTTTAGAAGTTCTACCCATACATGTTCTGATCGCCAATTCATATTAGATATACTAAACCCAGCAGTGGTCGATTGAAATTGAGAGAATAAGCTAAATAATTTTGACTTTACTTTTTTTTTATTCTGAAATCGTCTTCAGCAATTAGTAGTCCTGTGAAATAATAGGTTAGATACATTGACTTTCTATTCAAAAAATATTTGTTGATTCGATTAAAAAAAACTCGCTATACCCGGCTCCCCATATTCATGCATTTATGCTCGTAGCCTATATCCCCATCCATCCCACAGCCATTTTTATCCGCATTCGTAGCTGTTTTTCATTTGTGTGTAGAAAGAGCCGCATATTCTACCATATTATATTACTTACACTAAAAATACTAGACAATCTTATTTTTCTGCACATAAAGAAATAAAGAAGTCATTGCAATTGCCGGAAATACTAAGCCTACTAAAGGCACGAAAATAGAAGGTAAGTTTAAATCCGTCATAGAATAGGTGTCTCAATTCAAATTTACTATTTCTATCTATTCAAAAATATCTTAAGATTCTTATGATATAATTAAGTATATCTATTATAAGGAATATTGACTATTGTATTTTTTAGTTTGCAAAAAAAATATTTTGTAAAAAAAGGAATGGATAATAAAATAAGCAAATTGCAAAAAAGGAGAACTAATTAAAAAAATTTTATTTTTATTTTCCCATCCTCATGGCCTTTCTATCCTTCTAATCAAATTTAAAATTCGATTCAAAAGAAAGCGACTAGAATTTACTTTCTGCATACATACTCCTCTAGAAGAGCATACAATAATGCGTGGTAAAGGGGGAAAATCTAGAATATAGTATATTCAATCAAAATCAAAGGGCAAATTCTCTTACCTAATACAGATCCCATACTACCCTCTTAGACTTTTTAAGGCAATATACCACCCAAAAAGGGTATAAAAATGCTGGGTGGAGTTAGCTTTTCGAGGAAGACCCGTCCCGTACAGCGAAGTCGTCCTGTTAGTAAGACCCCGCGCAAGAGTGGGTTATAGAAGAATATTATTCTGAATACTCCTCTGGACGTGTATAGTAAGTAGCATTCCGATTCCGAATGCTTTTTATTTTTTTTTATTTATGAATAAAAAAAAAATCCATTGTATCTCGGGATCAGAGGTTTGGTCCGGAATAATTCGGAACAAAACGTCTACCGCATTGAAGTTTATAGCGCTGGATTTCCACGAAAGTATAATTGTTCCCATCAGAATCCTTTTGAATGTCTCTACGATGGATCCAGGTTCTATGTCTAATCCCAACTCCAGGATTTATCGCTCTTGATCGGAGTCATAAACTAAAACTACCCTTTTCTCAAGGTTATAGAAAACTTCCTTATCTAGTTATAGCATTTAAAAAAAAAAAATGCTTCTTTTCTTACACACAGTTCGAGTCACTTGTTGACTCACGATTACGAATGTTAAAAGTTTCAAACGTCTTCTTTTTTGCAAGAGAGTCTTAGAAAATAAAAGGGTATAACTTAAAAAATATGTCTTTTTTCATTCATTCATTCTCCTTTAGTTTTTTTCTCTATCTAGAAGTGGAATAGAATAACCCGGTTGAAGGGTAATGATCATACGTCTGTAATGCATTGTATGTCCCAGAATAGGGCCTACTCTTCTACCCTTTCCAGGTAGTCGATGGCTATTCACAGCTACTACCTTAACACCAAAGAAGAGTTCGACCCAATGCTTGATTTCTGTCTTAGTGAATCCCGATTCGACATTAAAAGTATATTGATTCTTTCCCAATAAACGAAGACTTTTTTCTGTAAATACTGCGTATTTGATTCCATTATCATATGATAATATTTGAATTTGATTTGTATTTCTTTATTGTATTATACCTTTATATATTCTAGATATATAGAATAGACTAATCTCGAGTTCTCAAGTCTCATAATCGTATCATGATCCATTTTTATTCGGCTCAATCTTTTTTTTTCTAAAAAAGATTGAGCCGAGTTTAATTGCAATCAATTAGACGAATAAAGAAGAATTACTGCATTTTTTAACTTATTTTTTCTCTTTTTATTTCGTTTATTTTTTATTTATACCTTCTTTATATTTAGTTTTATCTAGTTATCAATAGTATCTACCGGCTCGAACTCGAATTTGATCGCTTTCCATACTTCACAAGCCGCGGCTAGTTCAGGACTCCATTTGCAAGCTGCTCGGATAATTTCATTACCTTCACGAGCAAGATCGCGCCCTTCGTTACGAGCTTGTACACACGCTTCTAAAGCCACTCGATTAGCTGCTGCACCAGGTGCATTTCCCCAAGGATGGCCTAAAGTTCCTCCACCAAATTGTAATACAGAATCATCCCCAAAGATTTCAGTCAGAGCTGGCATATGCCAAACATGAATACCACCTGAAGCTACCGGTATAACACCTGGCATGGATACCCAGTCCTGAGTGAAAAAGATACCGCGAGCACGATCTTTTTCAATAAAATCATCGCGCAATAAATCAACAAAACCTAAAGTCATTTCGCGTTCCCCTTCTAGCTTACCTACTACTGTACCGGCGTGGATATGATCTCCCCCAGACATACGCAATGCTTTAGCTAATACACGGAAATGCATACCATGATTTTTCTGTCTATCAATAACTGCATGCATTGCACGGTGAATGTGAAGAAGTAGGCCATTGTCGCGGCAATAATGAGCCAAACTAGTATTTGCGGTGAATCCCCCAGTTATGTAGTCATGCATTACAATAGGAACCCCTAATTCTCTCGCAAATACAGCTCTCTTAATCATTTCTTCACATGTACCTGCAGTCGCATTCAAGTAATGCCCCTTAATTTCACCGGTTTCGGCCTGTGCTTTATAAATAGCTTCGGCACAAAAGACAAAACGGTCTCTCCAACGCATAAATGGTTGTGAGTTTACGTTTTCATCATCTTTGGTAAAATCAAGTCCACCACGTAGACACTCATAACACGCTCTACCGTAATTTTTTGCGGATAATCCCAATTTTGGTTTAATAGTACATCCCAATAAAGGACGACCATACTTGTTCAACTTATCTCTTTCAACTTGGATACCATGAGGCGGGCCTTGGAAAGTTTTTGTATAAGCAGGGGGAATTCGTAGATCCTCCAGACGTAGAGCACGTAGGGCTTTGAAACCAAATACGTTACCCACAATAGAAGTAAACATGTTAGTAACGGAACCCTCTTCAAATAGGTCTAATGGATAAGCTACATAACAGATCCATTGGTTGTCTTCCCCAGCAACAGGCTCGATGTGATAGCATCGTCCTTTGTAACGATCAAGACTGGTAAGTCCATCAGTCCAAACAGTTGTCCATGTACCAGTAGAAGATTCGGCAGCTACTGCAGCCCCTGCTTCTTCCGGCGGAACCCCAGGTTGAGGAGTTACTCGGAATGCTGCCAAGATATCAGTATCCTTGGTTTCATACTCCGGGGTGTAGTAAGTCAATTTATAATCTTTAACACCAGCTTGAAATCCAACACTTGCTTTAGTTTCTGTTTGTGGTGACATAAGTCCCTCCCTACAACTCTTGAATTAAGAATTCTCACAATAACAGGGTCTACTCGATGTGAATTAGACGTCCATGCAACTTTAGCCAAAATTTCGTAAAACAAAAAGGATATTCAATTAATATCAACTCATTAAAGAAAATTGAGGACATACTTAAATTAATGAATATTTTGCATTCATATATAATGTGTACACCCTGTGTATTTTCTATCCTATAGGAATTCCACTATAGGAATTCGATAGGAATTGAGTTGTTGTTATGGTAAGTTAACACGGTTCATTATTAAACCATGGATTTGATTTACCAAATCCTTCATTATTGTATACTCTTTGATAGATATAGCGCAACCCAAATCAATCCCTAATCCTTATTTTACAAGTTCTTAATGGACCCTTTTCTTATTTTGAATGCAAATACCTAACTAAATACTAAGAAAATTCTCTGTTGACAGCAATCTATGCTTCACAGTAGTATATATTTTGTATATCGAAGTCCTAGATAGGAAAGTAGAGTAGGCACAGATGCTCCACAAAAGGCAAAATGTATATGAAAAAAAGATTGATTGAACTTTGCAACGGACTCATTCCATGAGTAAATGATTGAATGGGATTCGCTTGGGCAACGAAATAAAGTCCCGGTCTCCTTTTTTCTCTTATTGAATTAACTAATTCATTTCCTTTTTTACTTTTGGATTTTTGGATATTTTTTTTGATTTGATTTGGCATTATTCAACAAGAAAAAAAGAAAAATTTCGACAAATTATTTTTTTTTATTATGTGATAATTATGAGTAACAATCCTACTACTTCTCGTCCCGGGCTTTCCACAATTGATGAAAAAAGTGCAGGTCGTATCGATCAAATTATTGGACCCGTGCTGGATGTCACTTTTCCCCCGGGCAAGTTACCTTATATTTATAACGCTTTGGTAGTCCAGAGTAGAGACACTGCTGATAAGCAAATTAATGTGACTTGTGAGGTACAACAATTATTAGGAAATAATCGAGTTAGAGCTGTAGCTATGAGTGCTACAGACGGGTTGATGAGAGGAATGGAAGTGATTGACACGGGAGCTCCTCTCAGTGTTCCGGTCGGTGGAGCTACTCTCGGACGAATTTTCAACGTTCTTGGGGAGCCTGTTGACAATTTGGGTCCTGTAGATAGTAGTGCGACGTTCCCTATTCATAGATCCGCGCCTGCCTTTATCGAGTTAGATACGAAATTATCCATCTTTGAAACAGGTATTAAGGTCGTCGATCTTTTAGCTCCTTATCGACGTGGAGGAAAAATAGGACTATTTGGGGGGGCTGGAGTAGGTAAAACAGTACTCATCATGGAATTAATCAATAACATTGCTAAAGCTCATGGGGGCGTATCCGTATTTGGTGGAGTAGGAGAACGGACTCGTGAAGGAAATGATCTTTATATGGAAATGAAGGAATCCAAAGTAATTAATGAAAAAAATCTTGAGGAATCTAAGGTAGCTCTAGTCTATGGCCAAATGAATGAACCGCCGGGAGCTCGTATGAGAGTTGGTTTAACTGCCCTAACTATGGCAGAATATTTCCGAGATGTTAATAAGCAAGACGTGCTTTTATTCATCGATAATATCTTTCGTTTTGTTCAAGCAGGATCGGAGGTATCCGCTTTATTAGGGAGAATGCCCTCCGCAGTGGGTTATCAACCTACTCTTAGTACAGAAATGGGTTCTTTGCAAGAAAGAATTGCTTCTACTAAAAAGGGATCTATAACTTCGATTCAAGCAGTTTATGTACCCGCGGACGATTTGACCGACCCTGCTCCTGCGACAACATTTGCACATTTGGATGCTACTACCGTACTTTCCAGAGGATTAGCTTCCAAGGGTATTTATCCAGCAGTAGATCCTTTAGATTCAACTTCAACTATGTTACAGCCTCGGATCGTTGGCAACGAACATTATGAAACTGCGCAAAGAGTTAAGGAAACTTTACAACGTTACAAAGAACTTCAGGACATTATCGCTATTCTTGGGTTGGATGAATTATCAGAAGAGGATCGTTTAACTGTAGCAAGAGCAAGAAAAATAGAGCGTTTCTTATCACAACCGTTCTTTGTGGCAGAAGTTTTTACTGGTTCTCCAGGAAAGTATGTTGGTCTTGCAGAAACTATTAGGGGATTTCAACTAATCCTTTCCGGAGAATTAGACGGCCTACCCGAACAAGCTTTTTATTTGGTGGGTAACATCGATGAAGCTAGCACGAAAGCTATAACCTTAGAAGAGGAGAACAAATCGAAGAAATGAAATTAAATCTTTATGTACTGACTCCTAAGCGAATTATTTGGGATTGTGAAGTGAAAGAAATCATTTTATCCACTAATAGTGGTCAAATTGGCGTATTACCAAACCACGCCCCCATTAACACAGCAGTAGATATGGGTCCTTTGAGAATACGCCTCCTCAACGACCAATGGTTAACAGCGGTTCTGTGGAGCGGTTTTGCGAGAATAGTTAATAATGAGATCATCATTTTAGGAAATGATGCGGAACTGGGTAGTGATATTGATCCGAAAGAAGCTCAACAGGCACTTGAAATAGCCGAAGCTAACTTGGGTAAAGCCGAGGGTACGAAAGAATTAGTTGAAGCAAAGCTAGCTCTCAGACGAGCTAGGATACGAATCGAGGCTGTCAATTGGATTCCCCCCTCCAATTGAAGACAATCCAAGGGTTTATAGTTGATACAAAGAAAAAGGGAAGAGGGGTAGAAAAAGTTATTAGATAGCGAAGCGAAGTAAGTCCAATGCTATCTAGTAATTTTTCTACCTACTTACCTACTATTGGATTTGAACCAATGACTCCCGCCGTATGAAAGCAATACTCTAACCACTGAGTTAAGTAGGCAATTTATCACCACAAAGGAAGACTCATTACTTCGATCGATTATATATCGAATCACTTTTCTAAGCAATACCGCTTCGTTATTGGTCCGTTATATACTAAACAGATACAGATAAAAAGGATATCCTCTGGCATTAGAGAATATTCATCTTGACAAGAAATTATCTATATGTTAAGATATCTCTAATAAGGGCTATAGCTCAGTTCGGTAGAGCAACTCGTTTACACGTGCGCCAATGCTTTTCAAAGGAGCTTATTATGCAATGAACATAATTTATTGCAAAATCAATGTCTTACTTCATAGATTCGAGAGAATAGGAGAACAGTAGCCTGACAAATAGTCGGTTCAGTCCGATTCAGGTGCCAATTCAGGTGCCTAATCAAATAGAACCCTTATGGATTTGCTAGTTGATAAGGTAAATATCCAGCCCACTAAATGCTAGGCAGAATGAGGATAAGGGCCTCCAAAAAATTTCTTCTCGTTCTATGAACTTTAAGGTGTATGAAGTCTCATAGTTAACTCTTGCAGTGGAACGATAGAGACTCCATTTCACTTAGGTTGATTTAATTTAGGCCGGAGGCAAACCTAAGTCAAGGTAATCCTCCTTTGAAACACTTTGGTATTGCTCCTAGATAGATCATAATACAAATAATCAATCAGAGCACAGGGAGCCATCGCATTATCTTTCCGTAAAGAAAAACAATGGTGGACTAACTGATTTTGAAATCAGTTTATGAAAGAGCCCAATGCAAAAAAATGCATGTTGGGTCTTTGAAACAGTTCGAATCATTTCGATAATAATCCGTTTGATCTGTTTTACCGAGAAGGTCTACGGTTCGAATCCGTATAGCCCTAATATGTCTTTTTTAAAAAATTTTGGATAGATATCCTAAGTTTTCTTTAATACAGTTTTCTTTTTCTCATTAGTGCTTGTTTCTGGACTGGATGGGCGCCTGCGACATAGAATAGAGGTAAAAGCATTACCACAGGCTCATTCATCGAACATCAAAATCATAGCAACAGGTTGTTATCAAATCAATAGAAGGAAGGATCCCTTCCCTGATTTGAATCCCGTCCTCCATCAAAGAGGGTATCTCTATACTTTTCTATAATAACTGCAAAGATTTTCTCTATCTTGCGAATTACTACTTTGTTTTAAGTATATTTTAGTACTTTGCTTATATATACATGATCTAAATCGATCCACTTTAGAAAAAAAAAAGTAAAGAGTAAATAAGAAAACAGAATATTCTGTCTTTATAGTTCGGAAATAGAGTTATTTTTTTATTTTATAGTATTACTTCTCATTATTTTTATAGTATTACTTTTCATTATA